AATAGGATTCACGATATCCTTCGAGGAATTCATTCAGAAAACCAAACGAGATACTTGAACTTTCCATTCGATAGAGTTACAACTGATCCTAATAATCAAACAATTAGGAATGAATCCATTGGACTTCAAGAAATCGGTAAAAGGGTGCCCCGATGGTTATACAGATTGACCGAATTGATAGATGTGGAAGCACTGGAGGACGAAGATGAGGAAGAATCCATAGATAGTGGGATTCGTTTAAGAAAAGTCAAACGTGTGGTAATTTTGACTGATAATGATAACAATACCAATACTGATACTAGTACCAAAAATACTACTAATAGTGATCAAGGAGAAGAGTTGTCTTTGCTACGTTACTCGCAACAATCAGATTTTCGTAGGAATCTAATCAAAGGATCGATGCGCGCTCAAAGACGTAAAACAGTTACTTGGGCAAAGTTTCAAGTAAATGTTCATTCCCCCCTTTTTTTGGACAGAATAGACAAAAAATTTTCTTTTTCTTTTGATATCTCTGGAATGATGAACCGCATTTTTAGGAATAAGATCGGTAACGATCCGGAATTACAAACTTCAGATTCTGAGAAGGCGAGGGTAAAAGAGGAAGAGAAAAAAGAAGAGCATAAAAAAAAGGAGGATGAACGGATAACAATAGCAGAACTTTGGGATACTATTCCATTTGTTCAAGCAATAAGAGGTTTTATGCTAGTAATCCAATCGACTCTTAGAAAATACATCATATTGCCTTCATTGATAATAGCCAAAAATAGTGGCCGTATGTTATTATTTCAAATCCCCGAGTGGCACGAGGATTGGAAGGCGTGGCGTAAAGAAATGCATGTTAAATGTACCTATAATGGTGTTCAATTATCAGAAACAGAATTTCCAAAAGACTGGTTAACAGACGGTATTCAGATAAAGATCCTATTTCCTTTCGGTCTGAAACCTTGGCGTAGATCTAAGCTAGGATCCCATCATACAGATCGAACGAAGAAGAAAGAAAAAAAAGACCTTTTTTGTTTTTTAACGATCTGGGGAATGGAAGCTGAACTACCTTTTGGTTCTCCCCGAAAAAAGCCTTCCTTTTTTGAACCCATTTTGAAAGAATTCCAACAAAAAATGAGAAAAGTGAAAAAAAAACGGTTTCTATTTCTAAGAGTTTTCAAAAAAAGAACAAAAGGGTTTCTAAAGAGATCAAAAGAAAAAACAAGATGGGTTATCAAACTAGTTCTATTTATAAAAAGAAAAATGAAAGAACTTACAACAGAAAACCTAATTGTTTTATCAGGACTGAGGAAAGTCAAAGTATCTGAACCAAATGAAAATAGAAAAGATTCCATAATCAGTAATAAGATCACCCCGGAATCATCTCTTAGAGTTGGATCCATGGATTGGACAAATTATTCACTGATAGAAAAAAAAATGAAGGATCGAGCTGATAGGACAACTCCAATCAGGGATCAAATAGAAAGGATCACAAAAGACAAGAAAGATAATTTTCTAACTCCAAATATAAATATTAGTACTAACGAGCGAAGTTGTAGTGATAAAAGACCAGAATCGCAGAAACCCATTTGGAAGGTATTCAAAAGGAGAAGTGCCCGATTAATCCCGAAATGGAACTATTTTCTAAAATCTTTTATTCACAGAATATACATATATATCTTTCTATGTGCCATTAATATTCCCAGGGTCAATGCCCAACTTTTCCTTGAATTAAGAATAAGAAAAAAAATGCTCGATAAATACATTTACAATGATGAAACAAATAAAAATACAATTTGTTTTATTTCGACTATCAAATCGCTTTCTAATATTAGAAATATTAGAAAGCGATTTGATAGTAATAATAATTCACAGATTTATTGTGACTTATCTTTTTTGTCCCAAGCATATGTATTTTACAAATTATCACAAACCCAAGTTATTAACTTGTATTACTTGAAATCCCTATTTCAACATCACGGAGCCTACCCCTTTAGTAATATTAAGGGTAATATAAAGGACTATTTTGGGGCACGAGGAATATTTGATTCTGAATCAAGACATAAGCAACTGCCGAATTTGAAAATAAATGAATGGAAAAACTGGTTAAGGGGTCATTATCAATATAATTTATCTCATACTAGATGGTCTCGATTAGTACCGCGAAAGTGGCGAAATGAGGTCAATCAACACCATAGGAGTCAAAAGAAAGACTCAAGGGATTCCTATGAAAAAGACCAATTCAAATTAATTCATTACGAGAAAAATAATTCTTATGCAGTGGATTTATTGCCGAGTCCTAAAGCAAAATTTGAAAAACATTACAAATACGATCTTTTATCCCATAAATATATTAATTATGGGTATAGGAAGGACTCATATATTTATGGATTCCCATTACAAGTAAACAGGAGCCGAGAGATTCCATATAATTACAACATACATAAATCCGAACTTTTTTATGTACCTAGCGATATAGCTATTAGCGATTATCTAGGAGAGGAATATATTATCGGTACGGATAAAAATACGGATAGAAAATATTTTGATTGGAGAATCATCCATTTTTGTCTTAGAAACAATATTGAGACCTGGGGCAATATGAATACCAAGATCCACACTAATAAAAATACTAAGATCCACACTAATAAAAATACTAAGATTGGGACTAATAATTATCAAATAATTAATAAGAAAGAGATATTTTATCTCACGATTCATCAAGAAATCAACCCATCCAATCAAAAAAATAACCTTTTTGATTGGATGGGAATGAATCAAGAAATCCTATATCGTCCCAGATCAAATCTGAAATCTTGGTTCTTCCCAGAATTTATGCTACTTTATGAGGTTTATAAGACTAAACCGTGGATCATACCAATCAAATTACTTCTTTTCAATTTAGATGGAAATCAAAAAATTAGTCAAAAGAAAAACATCAAGGGAAATCAAAAAAGGGAGCTTCATATATCATCTAATCAAAAAGAACATCGTGAATTAGAGACTCGGAACCAAGAAGAAAAAGAACGGCAGGACCAAAAAGATCCTGGATTAGATGCACAAACTCAAGGGAATCTTGGATCAGGTGCACAAAACCAAAAAGATGTTGAAGAGGATTCTACGCGATCAGACAGTCAGAAACGTAGCAAGAAAAAGAAACCCAAGAGCAATAAAGAAGCGGAACTAGACTTCGTCCTGAAAAGATATTTTCTTTTTCAATTGAGATGGGACCATCCTTTAAATCAAAAAATGATCAATAATATCAAGGTATATTGTCTCCTGCTTAGGCTGAAGGATCCAAAGGAAATTGCCCGAGCCTCTATTCAAAGAGGAGAAATATGCCTGGCTGCAATGAAGATTCAGAAGGATTTAGCCGTTACAGAATTGATAAAAAAGGGAATATTAATTCTCGAACCTGTTCGTCTGTCTATTAAATGGGATGGACAATTTATTATGTATCAAACCATAGGTATTTCCTTGGTACATAAGAGTAAGCACAAAACTAATCGAAGATGCCGAGAAAAAAGATATGTTGATGAGAATTATTTCGATGTATCCATTGAACGACATGGAAGGATGCTTGTGAATGGAGACAAGAATAATTATGATTTGCTTGTTCCTGAAAATATTCCATCTCTTAGACGTCGTAGAGAATTGAGAATTCTAATTCGTTTCAATTCTGGGAATGGGAACATTGTGGATAGAAATCCAGTATTTTTGAATGGGAACGACGCACATAACTGTGAGCAATTTGTGGATAGGGACAAGCATCTTGATACAGATACAAATAAATTCATGAAATTGAAATTCTTTATTTGGCCCAATTATCGATTAGAAGATTTAGCTTGCATGAATCGCTATTGGTTTGATACCAATAATGGAAGTCGTTTCAGTATGTCAAGGATCCATCTGTATCCTTGATTCAGAATTAGTTGATGGTACAGTCAATTGCCTATACATTACAGGACATATCCGCTATATGGGACAGACATCTGTACACACACGTCATGTTATATTCTGATAATGATACTGATTCAGTGGCGTATCAATTGGATCTAGGAATGAATCAGCAGGATCTTCTTAGGTCCCTTCTGTTTCGGAAGTGCAAGAATATTCATATACTACTTTTTTTTTGTATCCGAATCAAATCAAAAAAATAAAAAGTTTATTTTTTTGATTTGATTAATTTGATAGAAACAAAAAAAAATATGAATAAATCCGGATTATTGTCTGCACCAGATCAAAATGACTGGCATTATTATTCCTGATCGGGAAAATCCATATCTGTGGAAAAGAAAGGAACAAAAAAAAAAGAGAAGAATTTTTTTGATTTTATGTTATGGTAAGAAAATCGTTCATCTCAGTTATTCCGCAAGAGGAAAAGAAGGGGTCTGTTGAATTTCAAGTATTCAGTTTCACCAATAAAATACGGAGACTTACTTCACATTTAGAATTGCACAAAAAAGATTATTTATCTCAGAGAGGTCTGCGGAGAGTTCTTGGAAAACGTCAACGGCTGTTGGCTTATTTGTCAAAGAAAAATCGAGTACGTTATAAGGAATTAATCAGTCAGTTGGATATTCGCGAGCCAAAGACTCGGTAATTGGAAAATTCGTTTGAATTATTCGGTTCATTAGATCTTGCATTTTGATGAATCTAGTTTCGTTTTCAGCAATTCATAGAATAATGAATCGGGGAATAAAACATATGACTGTACCAGCTACAAGAAAAGACCTCATGATAGTTAATATGGGTCCTCACCACCCATCAATGCATGGTGTTCTTCGACTCATCATTACTCTAGATGGTGAAGATGTTATTGACTGTGAACCCATATTGGGTTATTTACACAGAGGGATGGAAAAAATTGCAGAAAACCGAACAATTATACAATATCTCCCTTATGTGACACGTTGGGATTATTTAGCTACTATGTTCACAGAAGCAATAACGGTAAATGCACCAGAAGAATTGGGAAATATTCAAATACCTAAAAGAGCCAGTTATATCAGAGTAATTATGCTGGAGCTGAGTCGTATAGCTTCTCATTTGTTATGGCTTGGACCTTTTATGGCTGATATCGGTGCACAGACTCCTTTCTTCTATATTTCCAGAGAAAGAGAGTTGCTATATGATCTATTCGAAGCTGTCACAGGTATGCGAATGATGCATAATTATTTCCGTATCGGAGGAGTGGCTGCTGATCTACCTCATGGCTGGATAGATAAATGTTTGGATTTCTGCGATTATTCTTTAACAGGAGTTGCTGAATATCAAAAGCTTATTACGCGCAATCCTATCTTTTTAGAACGAGTTGAAGGAGTGGGCTTTATTGGTGAAGAGGAAGCAATAAATTGGGGGTTATCAGGACCAATGCTACGAGCTTCCGGAATACAATGGGATCTTCGTAAAGTCGACCATTATGAGTGTTATGATGAATTCGATTGGGAAGTCCAGTGGCAAAAAGAAGGAGACTCATTAGCTCGTTATTTAGTACGAATTGGTGAAATGACGGAATCCATAAAAATTATTCAGCAGGCTCTGGAAGGAATTCCCGGGGGGCCCTATGAAAATTTGGAAGTCCGGCGCTTTGATAGAGCAAGGGATTCCGAATGGAATGATTTTGAATATAGATTCATTAGTAAAAAGCCTTCTCCCGCTTTTGAATTGTCGAAGCAAGAACTTTATGTGAGAGTAGAAGCCCCAAAGGGAGAATTAGGTATTTTTCTGATAGGAGATAATAGTGTTTTTCCCTGGAGATGGAAAATTCGTCCACCAGGTTTCATCAATTTGCAAATTCTTCCTCAGTTGGTTAAAAGAATGAAATTGGCTGATATCATGACGATACTAGGTAGTATAGATATCATTATGGGAGAAGTTGATCGTTGAAATGATAATTGATACGACAGAAATACAAGTTATCAATTCTTTTTCCAGATCGGAATCCTCAAAAGAGTTCTATGGACTCATATGGCTGCTTGTGCCTATTTTGACTCCTGTATCGGGAATCATAATAGGGGTATTAGTGATTGTGTGGTTAGAAAGAGAAATATCCGCAGGGATACAACAGCGCATTGGGCCTGAATATGCCGGTCCCTTGGGGATTCTTCAAGCTCTAGCAGATGGGACGAAACTACTTTTCAAAGAAGATATTCTCCCATCTAGAGGAGATATTCGTTTATTCAGTATCGGACCATCTATAGCGGTCATATCAATTCTACTGAGTTATTTAGTAATTCCTTTTGGCTATCGCCTTGTTATAGCAGATATCAGTATAGGTGTTTTTTTATGGATCGCCATTTCAAGTATTGCTCCCATTGGACTTCTTATGTCAGGATATGGGTCGAATAATAAATATTCTTTTTCAGGTGGTCTACGAGCTGCTGCTCAATCTATTAGTTATGAAATACCATTAACTCCATGTGTGTTATCAATATCTCTACGTGTGATTCGTTGAAACATTCACTTTTATCTCCTTCCTTTTTTCTAGGAAAAACGTTGAATAGATAGAATATCTATCTTTATTTTGATTCATCATTCGGATCGATGAGCTCAACCAGATAGTTAATTGAGTGAAACAAAACAGCTTATGAATTCGCAGTAAGAAGATTGAGTCTCATTCCCTATGTACGAGAGTAAAGTGGAAGTAAACATAAGCAGTGGAAACTGTTTACCCCAGGATCGGTTGATTAGTCATCATGTCTTGAAGCGGGTGTAAAAGATCAACTGTATGGAGTTTCTACTATTGTAGGTATTACCATACCGGGGATCAATCAAAAATGAGTGGACGGTTAGGAACACCAAGGTGCACAAAGGATTAGTAATGGAGATGATGTAAGATATCCAAAGAGATATTTCTGCATTAAACGGAATCATAATGAGGGCTTGAGGTTGGTAGAAATGATCAAGCAGTATTTCCCCACGATCCCGATTCAGAGTATGCTCCTATCCACTGATTAAAGAATAACTATCAGGAACGAAGTAATCCTTTATTTTCTAGAGCCCCCTCTGCGAACGAAGAACAGGAACGAAAGAAATGGAATGCAATAGGAAAAATAAATCTATAATAGAAATAATAATAATAAGAGGTCTTTGTTTATTCTTTCTTTACCTCCATCCATACCCATTCATCCAGATGGAATTCTTATCATGATTCATGAACTAGTGTAATGTCTAATTCTTCTTCGTAATCGAAAGATAGGGGTCGAAATATCTATTAGCGAGTATTTTATTGAAAGATCGAGTTATTACTGAACAAAGAAAAATCGTAAAGGATGAGATGGATTCAGAAGCTCTTTTTATTTTTTATTAATTAAAGCAGACAGAATTCCATTGGTCTAATTTGGGACACTCCGATGCATCTTTACTCTACCCTACAAACATGCCGAGGTAATACCAAACCAGTCCTTAGATTTCTTCGTGGCCATCGAGGAGCCGTATGAGGCTGAGGTCTCATGTACGGTTCTGGAATAGAGATGGGACAGTGATGTTATCATCGACTATAATTATCTAACAGTTCAAGTACAGTTGATATAGTTGAGGCACAGTCAAAATATGGGTTTTGTGGATGGAATCTGTGGCGTCAACCCATAGGGTTTATAGTTTTTCTAATTTCTTCCCTAGCGGAATGTGAGAGATTGCCCTTTGATTTACCAGAAGCAGAAGAGGAATTAGTAGCAGGTTATCAAACCGAATATTCAGGTATTAAATCTGGTTTATTTTACGTTGCTTCTTACCTAAATCTACTAGTTTCTTCATTATTTGTAACAGTTCTTTACTTAGGCGGATGGAATCTTTCTATTCCGTACATATCAATTCCTGAACTTTTCGGAATAAATAAAACCGGTGGAGTCTTTGGAAGGACAATCGGTATCCTTATTACATTAGCAAAAGCTTATTTGTTCCTGTTCGTTCCTATCACAACAAGATGGACTTTACCCAGGATGAGAATGGACCAACTTTTAAATCTTGGATGGAAATTTCTTTTACCTATTGCTCTAGGTAATCTATTATTGACAACTTCTTCCCAACTCATTTCACTCTAACAGAATAGGATATTCTAGATTCATAACCTCTCGGAAGCAAGAGAAAGAAACATCAAATTATTCATGGATAGCCACGATATGTTCCCTATGCTGAATGGGTTCATGAATTATGGTCAACAAACAGTACGAGCTGCAAGGTACATTGGTCAAAGTTTCATGATTACCTTATCTCACACGAATCGTTTACCTGTAACTATTCAATATCCTTATGAAAAATCGATCACATCAGAGCGTTTTCGTGGTCGAATCCACTTTGAATTTGATAAGTGCATTGCTTGTGAAGTATGTGTTCGCGTATGCCCGATAGATCTACCCGTTGTTGATTGGAGATTGGAAACCGATATTAGAAAAAAAAGATTGCTTAATTATAGTATTGATTTTGGAATCTGTATATTTTGTGGTAACTGCGTCGAGTATTGCCCGACAAACTGTTTATCAATGACTGAAGAATATGAACTTTCTACTTATGATCGTCACGAATTGAATTATAATCAAATTGCTTTGGGTCGGTTACCAATGTCAGTAATTGGAGATTACACAATTCGAACAATTATGAATTCGACTCAAATTAAAATAGCCGTGGATAAATCCCTTGATTCAAGAACAATTACCAATTACTAAGATTCAGTTTTGATCTAAGGGAGAGAAGTTTCTTTCATTTTGGTTGGTCAGTAACTACAAATGATAACTATATTTGATTTGTTAGAATCCAGGCTTAATTTGTATTTAGAATATATTCATATATCCGCTATCCGCGATGATTTCGAAAAATGAAGAACTCTTTTTTTTTCTTCGGATACATAAGCGGGATTGATCCAATAACTGTAACTGTATCTACAATCCACACCACATTAGGATTCAATTTCATTAAGAATGTATCAATAAAAAAAAAAAAAATAGGGTAACCCTTTTTCCTTTTCTTTTTTGATGGGCCTGGTCAGTAAAATACGGTCATGAAATATTTCTACTTATTTATCTCATATTTTACACATAATGGATTTACCTGGACCAATACATGATATTCTTTTAGTATTTCTGGGATCAGGTCTTATATTAGGCGGTCTGGGAGTGGTATTACTTACCAATCCAATTTATTCTGCCTTTTCATTGGGATTGGTTCTTGTTTGTATATCCTTATTCCATATTCCATCGAACTCCTATTTTGTAGCTGCTGCACAGCTCCTTATTTACGTCGGAGCCATAAATGTCTTAATCGTATTTGCTGTGATGTTCATGAATGGTTCAGAATATTACAATTATTTCCATCTTTGGACCGTCGGAGACGGGGTCGCTTCACTGGTTTGTACAAGTATTCTTTTTTCACTAATTGCTACTATCCTAGATACGTCATGGTACGGGATTATTTGGACTACAAGATCAAACCAGATCGTAGAGCAGGACCTGATAAGTAACGTTCAACAGATTGGGATTCATTTATCAACAGACTTTTATCTTCCATTTGAACTCATTTCTATAATTCTTTTAGTTGCTTTGGTAGGTGCAATTGCTATGGCTCGTCAGGAATAAATACTTAGAATTAGAAATCCCAAATCCAATAAATGAAAAGAAAGAAACAAGAAATAAGGTCTTGTTCTGTGTTATCACATCTATTTTCCTTCAATTCTAGTTTCATTCTATTTTCATATTGTTGATATATTGATTCAATTGAAAAGTTTGTTTTTAGTTCGACCCATTACCAATAACTTCCTTTGTCCCATACTTCTTATATTATAGTCAACCGAATCAGTTAAATTCTTTGTTGTTCATATTGAAATTAATGGAGATTTATGAGGAGTTGGTCAATGATGCTCGAGCATGTACTTGTTTTGAGTGCCTATTTATTTTCTATAGGTATCTATGGATTGATCACAAGCCGAAACATGGTTAGAGCACTTATGTGTCTTGAGCTTATACTGAATGCTGTTAATATGAATCTCGTAACATTTTCTGATTTATTTGATAGTCGCCAATTAAAAGGAGACATTTTCTCAATCTTCGTTATAGCGATTGCAGCCGCTGAAGCAGCTATTGGGCCAGCTATTGTTTCGTCCATCCATCGTAACAGAAAATCAACTCGTATCAATCAAGCTAATTTGTTGAATAAATAGTTGTAATCATATAAATAAAGACATATAGAATATTCGCCAAACCAATTAGAATTAGCAAAATGTGTACGACTCATATCATATGCCCATGTTTGCTGAAACGTACGAAATCAAAGTATCTTGGCCCTTTCTCATGAACAGATTCAGAAATAGATTAATAAAAAAAATTCTGGTAACCTACTGATTCGTCTGGTGTCTACAATATAAGATTCATTTACTACTGATTCTACCGGATCGAAAATTTATGACGTTCCAAAAATTTATAGATCCAATGTCACATTCAGTAAAAATTTATGATACATGTATAGGGTGTACTCAATGTGTACGAGCCTGCCCCACAGATGTATTGGAAATGATACCTTGGGACGGATGTAAAGCTAAGCAAATTGCTCCTGCTCCAAGAACAGAGGACTGTGTAGGTTGTAAGAGATGTGAATCTGCTTGTCCAACAGATTTCTTGAGTGTACGAGTTTATTTATGGTATGAGACAACTCGCAGTATGGGTCTAGCTTATTGATACGTCCCAGAAAACTCCTCTTGAATCCATTTGATTCCTCTTTACCGACAAAAACCCGTACTCGATAAAAGAGATTATTCCGAGCACGGGTTTTTCTGGTCAAAGTGTATCTTGTCTTTACCACGAGTCATTTTCCTTGGTTAACAATCATTGTTGTTTTGCCGATATCCGCGGGTACTTTAATTGCTTTTCTTCCTTATAGAGGAAATAAGGCGGTTAGATGGTATACAATATGCATATGCTTATTGGAACTCCTTCTAATAACCTATGCATTCTGTTATCATTTCCAATTGGACGATCCATTAATCCAATTGGAGGAGGATTATAATTGGATAAATATTTTTGATTTTCACTGGAGACTGGGGATCGATGGCCTTTCGATAGGCCCTGTTTTATTGACGGGATTCATCACGACTTTAGCCACTTTAGCGGCTCGGCCAGTTACTCGAGATTCGCGATTGTTCCATTTTCTGATGTTAGCAATGTACAGTGGTCAAATAGGATCATTTTCGTCTCGAGACCTTTTACTTTTTTTCATGATGTGGGAGCTAGAATTAATTCCTATTTACCTACTTCTATCCATGTGGGGGGGGAAGAAACGTCTGTACTCAGCTACAAAGTTTATTTTGTACACTGCAGGGGGTTCCATTTTTCTCTTAATGGGAGTTCCGGGTATGGGTTTATATAGTTCCAATGAACCAACATTCAATTTGGAAACATTAACTAATCAATCGTATCCCGTGGCATTAGAAATAATATTTTATATTGGCTTCTTTATTGCTTATGCTGCCAAATCACCGATTATACCCCTACATACATGGTTACCAGATACCCATGGAGAAGCACATTACAGTACATGTATGCTTCTAGCTGGAATCTTATTAAAAATGGGAGCATATGGATTGGTTCGAATCAATATGGAATTATTACCTCATGCCCATTCTATATTTTCTCCCTGGTTGATGATAATAGGAGCTATTCAAATAATCTATGCAGCTTCAACTTCTCCCGGTCAACGCAATTTAAAAAAAAGAATTGCCTATTCCTCCGTATCTCATATGGGTTTCATAATCATAGGAATTAGTTCCATAACCGATACAGGACTCAATGGGTCCATTTTACAAATAATCTCTCATGGATTTATTGGTGCTGCACTTTTTTTCCTTGCCGGAACGACTTACGATAGAATACGTCTTGTTTATCTCGACGAAATGGGGGGAATAGCTATACTAATGCCAAAAATGTTTATGATGTTCAGTAGCTTCTCGATGGCTTCTCTTGCATTGCCCGGAATGAGTGGTTTTGCTGCAGAATCGGTAGTGTTTTTGGGAATAATTACCAGCCCGAAATACCTTTTAATGCCAAAAATACTAATTACTTTTGTAATGGCAATTGGAATGATATTAACTCCTATTTATTCATTATCTATGTCACGTCAAATCTTCTATGGATACAAGCTATTCAATGTTTCAAACTCTTCTTTTTTGGATTCTGGACCACGAGAGCTATTTATTTTGATCTGTATCCTTTTACCCGTAATAGGTATTGGTATTTATCCCGATTTCGTTCTCTCGCTATCAGTTGCCAAGGTGGAAGCTATTCTATCTAATTACTTTCATAGATAGCTTTCATGGATATGGATAAGGACAGGGTAGAAAATCCTGCGATTTACCAAAAAATACTTCTCTGGAAAAAGAGAAAAGAAGTGTTATTTTTCCGTATCTCAAGTCAAAAATGAAATGAAGTGAATTGAAATTGTAATCAGATACATATGGATTTTTTGAGAATCATTCGAATCAAGGAGTAATTCAAATGATTCTCAAAAAATCGCACAAGCTTTTCCTTAGACTTATATATGATATGGGACGATGCTTCTTGGTATTCTTCAGTGCATTTCGTGACTTTAAACTTTAATTAGATGTTTAATGTGAATGAACCATAACTATGTAATCCTATTCCTAATAGATTGACCCCAAAATAGCAGATCCAAATTATAAGAAATCCTATAGAAGCCACAATTGCCGAATTAGTACCTTGTAAACTTTTATTTGTTCTAGTATGTGAATAAATCGCGGATATAGTCCAAGTAATAAATGCCCAAGTTTCCTTGGGGTCCCAATTCCAATAAGATCCCCATGCCTCATTAGCCCATACTGCTCCCGAAAGAATACCTATTGTTAAAAAGGTAAACCCTAGGCCAATGACACGATAACTCCAACGATCCAATCGCTGAGTCAATTGATACCTGTGATAATTTCTAAATAAAAGAAAAGAAGTGTTTTTCAAAACACTTCTTTTTTCATTCAAGTAATTGATCTCACCAAATGAAAATGGCCAGATTAATAAATGATTGGTAAAACCAATCATATCTATGTTTTTTCTAAATGTAATGACTAGAAGAGCTATTGATAATAATGAGCCACATAAAAGAGCTGCGTAGCTCAATAACATCATACTTACGTGCATCATTAACCAATGGGATTGTAGAGCAGGTACTAATATTGCAGATTGATGTATTTCGGTTGAAAGCCCCGAAGTGGCAAAGCCTTGGGTACAAATAGCACTTGGCGCAGTTATTGCGCTGAAATGATTCTTATGGTTCCATATTTTAGGAACCATATGAATAAGAGAAAAACTCCACGAAAGGAATATTAATGATTCATATAAATCGTTTAAAGGGAAATGTCCGGAATAAATCCAACGAGTAACTAATAATCCTGTTATACAGGAAAAAGTAGCTATCATGCCTTTTTCTGACGAATCACATAGTCCTATGATTTCGTGGACTAATAGGGTCATCAAATGAGTCGTAATGACGATTGCAATGATTGAAAAAGAGATGTGAGTTAATATATGTTCTAAAGTCAAAAATATCATAAAAAAATCATTAAAAAAAAGGGGGGTCCCTCAATTATGGAATGGAAATCGGGAATTCCATTTCTTATTCTTATAGGGGCCCTTGTGCACCCCTTAAGGGATGCCGCCACTCGGATTCGAACCGAGATGCTCTAGCACTGCTTCCTAAGAGCAGCGTGTCTACCAATTTCACCATGGCGGCTTGCTCGAAGTAATAATAGCCCACCCATGGACAATCGTCCAGATTGAAGGATTCAACACAATATATTTTTAGGCAAAATTTCAATCAATCAATAAAGAGCCGTTCAAATAAATATTTGAACGTTCAATAATCCTTAGAATAACCCTTAGTAGGGTTCTATAGTGTCAGTTTTCACAACGGATTTTCCTATAGTAGTAGGTGTTCTCCTGGAACAGTTGGAACTAGGTAGTTCTGTCTTTAGTTGAGGAATAGAAGTTAGAATTGTCCTTTATTTTTGATTTTTCTATCTCGTTTTTTGATGATTCATTTATCATTTATCTGATTCCACGGATTTCAAATAGAAATTTGAGTAATGAAGAAAACAAATAGGATTTTTTATGTATCAAAATCAAATTTCAAGGGGCTTTTGTAAATCTTTGGATAAAATAGCTTGGTATCAATGATTGTAATACTCATTGTGTACACAATTCGTCTTAAGATCTGCCCAATTTTTGTTTATTGTTATTGGGCATATAAAAAATCCAATTCATCTGAATCGATCAGATTTGATGAATCCAAGGGTTTAGTATTGGTTTATCGCATAAAAACAAAACTTTTTGACTCCCCGGTAGAAACAGATTGACCTAAAGAAAAAGCTTTTTCTGCGGTCCAATCTCCCTTTCTCCTCCAAATATTTCTACGAATACGTTTTTTTGACCTAGAAGTACGTTTCTTTGGAACCGCCATTCAAAAATAAAAGAGATTACTCATTTTTATAGTTGGATGTGAAAGACATATATTGTTCAAAATGGACCGTTCTTTCTATTCATTATCTAGAACCAATCGGTTCCTATTGGTTCCCGTTGATACGAATGATACGAATGAAAAAAGGTTCCAGTTCATATTTTGGTCTATTTAGATGGCGCCGTGTTACGTTTTTTTTATTGAATTTCATAAATAGAAAAACTGAAGAACCATTACCTAATCTCAAGAAACCAATAATGTAACATTTTTCTATCAATTGATCAAGCTCAAACATAGGGTGCCACTAATTTCAATTGAAATGGGACTCGTAGCTAATCTGTTAAATGATACATTACTTTGTATCTATAATAATAAAAAAAATAAAATAAAGGTCATTTTTGTAATCTCTTATTTAAGTTCTATGTGAAGTGATGAGCATCATAGAATAGAATTTCCCATAAGATGAGTCTATTGAAAGCCAATCAATCAGTTCCACAACGATTTAGTTAATGACTCCGAATAAAATAACTAAAATAACTAGGTCGTATTTGATTGGGTCGAGTTATTGGTGGGTCTCATGATCCATATCAGAATCAAGGACTTTTTTTGGTGTATTTTATTCCTTACTATATGGATATAAATCTCCTTAACCTTAATAATAAATACTAAATAGTGGAATAAAATATCTTATTCCGTATCTTAAATCTGAATGAGTACCTTAGCTAATAACTAGTGGGAAACTTTTAACTAGTAACTTGGTTATATCATCTGACTAATTCAAACAAAATTTTTTAGTTTGAATTGCGGAAATACGTGGGAAAGCATAATTCAATATTATTTTGTATTTTTGTATTGCGTATTGCATTTTAGTTCTTTCAGATCTTCTTTTTTTTTTATTGCTCCTTCAAAAAGAGCTAATAGCTGGTGAATCGGAAACAATTAATAAGACTAAAAAAAAGAATTTTGATTTTATCATGGAACGTACATATGACTATGCATGGATCATACCTTTCATTCCACTTACAGTTCCTATGTCAATAGGATTGGGACTCCTGCTTGTTCCGACAGCAACAAAAAACATTCGTCGTATGTGGGCTTTTTTTAGTGTTTCATTGCTAAGTATAGTTATGGTTTTTTCTGCCGATCTGTCTATTCAGCAAATAAATGGCAGTTTCATCTATCAATATCTATGGTCTTGGACCATCAATAGTGATTTTTCCTTAGAGTTGGGCTGCTTGATCGATCCACTTACTTCTATTATGTTAATACTAATCACTACTGTTGGAATCATGGTTCTTATCTATAGTGACAATTATATGTCTCATGATCAGGGATATTTGAGATTTTTTGCGTCTATGAGTTTTTCCAATACTTCTATGTTGGGATTAGTTACTAGTTCTAATTTGATACAAATCTATATTTTTTGGGAACTGGTGGGAATGTGTTCATATCTATTAATAGGTTTTTGGTTCACCCGACCAATTGCAGCAAATGCTTGTCAAAAAGCGTTTGTAACTAATCGTGTAGGGGATTTTGGTTTATTATTAGGAATCTTAGGTCTTTATTGGATAACAGGTAGTTTCGAATTTCGGGATTTGTTCAAAATATTCAATAACTTGATTCATAATAATGGAGTCAATTCTGTCTTTGCTACTTTTTGTGCCTCCCTATTATTTCTCGGTGCAGTTGCTAAATCCGCACAATTTCCTCTTCATATATGGTTACCCGATGCCATGGAGGGACCTACTCCTATTTCGGCTCTTATACATGCTGCTACTATGGTAGCGGCGGGCATTTTTCTTGTAGCTCGGCTTCTTCCTCTTTTCACAGTCATACCTTATATAATGAATCTCATTTCTTTGATAGGTGTAATAACGGTACTATTAGGAGCTACTTTCGCTCTTGCTCAAAGAGACATTAAGAGAAGTTTAGCTTATTCTACGATGTCTCAATTGGGTTATATTATGTTAGCCCCAGGTATAGGTTCTTATCGAGCCGCTTCATTCCATTTAATCACTCATGCCTATTCAAAAGCATTATTGTTTTTAGGATCCGGATCCATTATCCATTCTATGGAACCTATTGTTGGATATTCTCCAGATAAAAGCCAGAACATGATTCTTATGGGGGGTTTAACCAAATATCTTCCAATTACAAAAACTACGTTTTTGTTAGGTACACTTTCTCTTTGTGGTATTCCCCCTCTTGCTTGCTTTTGGTCCAAAGACGAAATTCTTAATGATAGTTGGTTGTATTCACCTATTTTCGCGATAATAGCTTGTTTCACAACAGGATTAACTGCATTTTATATGTTTCGTATGTATTTACTGACTTTTGAAGGGCATTTACGTGTTCATTTTAAAAAATACAGTGGCGCCACAAATAGCTCGTCCTATTCAATATCGATATGGGGGAAAGAGGCATCAAAACCAGTTAACAGTGGTTTGCTGTTATCAACAACGAATAATAATAAAAAGGTTTCCTTTTTTTTGAATAAGACATATGAAATTGATAAGAATGTAAGAAACATGATGCGATCCTTTAGTACTAGTACTTATTTTGTTAAGAAAAACACTCCCATATATCCCCATGAATCGGACAATACAATACTATTGCCTCTGCTTGTATTGGTTCTATTTACTTTGTTCGTTGGATCCATAGGGATTCATTTCGGTCAAGGAGTAATGTATTTAGATATATTATCGAAATGGTTAACTCCGTCGATAAACTTTTTACATCAAAATTCGAATGATTCCGGGGATTGGTATGAATTTGCGATAAATGCAATATTTTCAGTCAGTATAGCCTGTTTCGGAATATGGATAGCGTCCGTTTTATATGGGTCTGTTTATTCATCATTCCACAGTTTGGACTTAATGAATTCATTTGTGAAAATGGATTCTAAGAGAATTTTATTGGAACGAATAAGAATAATAAATGGGATATACAATTGGTCATATAATCGTGGTTACATAGACATTTATTATGCAACAGTATTCACTCGAGGTATAAGAGGGTTAGCCAAACTAACCCATTCTTTTGATAGACGAATAATTGATGGAATCACGAA